GAACTATTAGATAATCATAGTCGACGATAACATCACTGCTCCTGTCGCTATTACAGAACCGTACATGAGATTTTCACCTCATACGGCTCCTCATAGGTCACAAATAAGGACCTTTCAACATTATTTTGATATGGTTATAAGCTCGCTCGAGAGTCAAACGCTTATTCTAAGGTTTCGAATTAGACCAATGAAATTCTGTCTGCTATATCTCGAATAAATAAAGTGCTTCTGAATTGATCTCATCTTTTAAGAATTTTCATTTTTCTTTGTTGATTAAAAACTTTATCCTTGAATAAAAAAGGGCTTTTTAGACGAATATCACATAGATATCTCAACCTATCATTTTCGATTACGAAAAAGAATTAGCGATTGCATTTCATAATAAGAATTCTATCTTTCTAAATAAAGATAGGTATGAATAAAAAAAAGGTCTCTTTTTGCAATTCTAGTCTTTCTATTTTATTTCGTTCCTATTCTCCTTTCTCAAAAAAAGGGACATTATCCAAAGTAAAAGATTTCTTCGTTCTTGATAGTTATTTACTTAATCGGTGAATAGGAACATACTCTAGATCGAAATTGTGGGGGGTACTTCTTAATCATTTCTACCAACTTAAAGCCCGAACTCAAATTCCTTTTCTATAAAGAAATATCCTATTGGATAATTTTCAGAATCTCTATTATTAATCCTTTGTGTATCTTGGTCTTCCTAACCATCCACTCATTTTGTTTGAATCTCCCATTGGGGCAATCACTATGTTAATAGATGGTAAAAACCCCGTAAGTTAATCTTTTGAACCCGCTTCAAGTCATGATGACTAATCAACTAATCTTGGGGTAAACAGTCTCGACTGCTTATGTCTTTACTTTCACTTAATTCTTGTACATAGGAAATGAGATTGAATTCCTTTAACAGCAAATCTTTAAGCCGTTTTATTTCACTCATATAACTATCTGATTTAGTTTATCAACCCCAATGAGAAATAAAAAAAATAGAAAATAGATATTCAGTTCATTTAACTTTCTTGCTAGAAATAAAAGAAATAGGGGAAATCTTATGTCTCACTGAATCACACGTAGAGATATTGATAATACACATAGAGTTAATGGTATTTCATAACTAATTGATTGAGCAGCAGCCCTTAATCCACCTAAAAAGGAATATTTATTGTTTGATCCATATCCCGACATAAGAAGTCCAACGGGAGCAAGGCTTGAAACGGCGATCCATAAAAAAACACCAATACTAAGATCAGCTAGAATAAGTCGATAGCTAAAAGGAATTACTGAATAACTTAGTAAAATGGATATGACCGCTATGGATGGCCCGATACTGAATAAACGAGTATCGCCTCTAGATGGAAGAAGATTCTCTTTGAAAAGTAGTTTTGTACCATCTGCTAGAGCTTGAAGAATTCCTAAAGGACCGGCGTATTCAGGTCCAATACGTTGTTGTATTCCTGCAGATATTTCTCTTTCTAACCAAACAATTACTAGTACACCTAGTGTGATTCCTAATACAAGAGTCAAAATAGGGACAAGCATCCATATGATCCCATAGACCTCTTTTAAGGATTCCAATCTGGAAAAAGAATTGATAGTTTGTATTTCAGTTGTATCAATTATCATTTCAACGATCAACTTCTCCCATAATGATATCTATGCTACCTAGTATCGTCATAATATCAGCCAATTTCATTCTTTTAACTAACTGAGGAAGAATTTGCAAGTTGATAAACCCCGGTGGTCGAATTTTCCATCTCCAAGGAAAAACACTCCGATCTCCTATCATAAAAATTCCCAATTCGCCTTTTGGTGCTTCAACTCTTACATAAAGTTCTTGTTTCGACAATTCAAAAGTTGGAGAAGGTTTTTTACTAATAAATCGATAGTGAAAATCATTCCATTCAAGGTTTTTTATTCTATCAAAGCGTCGGATTTCTAAATTCTCATAGGGTCCCCCTGGAATTCCTTCCAAGGCCTGTTGGATAATTTTTATGGATTCTGTCATTTCACTAATTCGTACTAAATAACGCGCTAATGAATCCCCTTCTTTTTGCCATTGAACCTCCCAATCAACTTCGTCGTAACACTCATAACGATCAACTTTACGAAGATCCCATTGTATTCCGGAAGCTCGTAGCATTGGTCCTGATAAACCCCAATTTAGTGCTTCTTCTGCACCAATAATACCTACGCCTTCAACTCGTTCTAAAAAAATGGGATTCCGTGTAATAAGCTTTTGATATTCAGCAACCCCGGTTAAAAAATAATCGCAAAAATCCAAACATTTATCTATCCAGCCATGAGGTAGATCAGCAGCTACTCCTCCGATACGAAAATAATTATGCATCATGCGCATACCGGTCGAAGCTTCGAATAGGTCATATATCAATTCTCGTTCTCGAAAAATATAGAAGAAAGGAGTCTGTGCCCCAATATCTGCCATAAAAGGGCCAAGCCATAACAAATGGGAAGCGATACGACTCAACTCCAACATAATAGCTCTGATATAGCTAGCCCTTTGAGGTACTTGAATATTGCCTAGCCGTTCTGGTCCATTTACAGTTATTGCTTCTGTGAACATAGTAGCTAAATAATCCCAACGTGTTACATAAGGCAAATATTGTATAATTGTTCGATTTTCCGCAATTTTCTCCATCCCTCTATGTAAATAACCCAATACTGGTTCACAGTCAATAACATCTTCACCGTCGAGAGTAACTATCAGTCGAAGAACACCATGCATTGATGGGTGGTGAGGGCCCATATTGACTATCATGAGGTCTTTTCTTGTAGTTGATGCAATCATAAGTTTTTTTCCCGAGTCATTCTTCCATGCATTTCTGAAAGTAAAAAGAAGTTCATCAAAATGGAAATGAATAAGTTTCAATGGTATCACACTTCAAATTAACGAGTTTTTATTTCTCGAATACCCAACTCACCGATTAATTCTTTATAACGCCCTATATTCTTTTTTGACAAATAAGCCAGCAGCCGTTGACGTTTTCCCAAAATTTTTCGCAAACCTCTCTGAGATGAAGAGTCCTTTTTGTGCAATTCCAAATGTGAAGTAAGTCTTCTTATTTTAGTGGTGAAACTGAATACTTGAAATTCAATAGACCCTCTGTTTTCTTCGTTTTCTTTTTGAGAAATAATCGAAATGAATGAATTTTTGACCATAAAAAAATGCCCTTGCCCCCCTTTTTTTTTACAGATATGGATTTTACTGATCAGTAATAATAATGCCATTCATTTTAATGTGGTATATACAATAATAGAATTTATGAACTCCTAATTTTCTGAAGTAAAATCAATCAATCCAATTTAAAATTGGATTTAGATAGAGGATAGAAAAGGATTGGTACATTTTCGCATCGAAAATTTAGACCGAAAATGACGCAGGTTCTGTTGATTTATTTTGCGATCTAATTGAGACAAATTTCGCATTGGCTATTCGAATGAAATGTAAGACATGTAATGTGTATATTTGGTTGCTTTCATATAGCCTATAAGCATATAGTAAGCATATCAAGCATATAGTAAGCATTATAGTGAAAAAGTGTATTATTCACGAATTTTTAATTCGTGGATACATCTGTATCCTTAATATACAAAAATGATTGCCATTGTTGGTATTAAACCAAGAACGATTCATACAAGCTAAATCTTCTAATCGATAATTAGGCCAAAGAAAAAACTTTAATTTACTTAATTTCTTTTTCTCTCTATCCAGATGTTTATTATCAACCGAAACTCGGCTGCTGTTTTTTACGTTCTTCTCGTTCCAAAATACTGAATTTCTATCTACACCATTCCTACTCTTTGAATTGAAACAAATTAGAATTCTCAATTTTCTACGACATCTAAACGATAAAATATGTTCAGGAACGGGCAAATCAAAATGAGCTTTGTGCCTAGTTTCAGTTATTCTTTGATGTGGTGAACTATCTTCATAAAAATTATTCTTAGAAACATGTCTTTGTTCTTGGTATTTTTGATTAGTTTGGTGCTTACTCTTATGAAATAAGGAAATACCTATGATTTGATACATAATCAATTGTCCATCGTCGTTTCCAGGAAAATGAACGGGGTCTATAATCAATACTCCCTTTTTCGTCAATTCTGTAAGAGTTAAACTCCTCTGAATCAACATTATATCCAAACTAATTTCTCTCTTTTGAATTGAGGATATAAGAATTTTTCTTGGATCTATCAGTCTAAGGAGGAGACAATATACCTTGATATTATTGATCATTTTTTGATTTAAAGTATCGTCCCATCTCAATTGAAAAAGCAAATAACGTTTCAGGAAGAAATATAGTTCTGCTTCTGTGTTACTTTTGTATTGTTTTTGCTTTTTCCCTTTTTTCATGTCTGATCTTTCATAATTTTCTTCAATGTCTTTTTCTTGTGAAAGAATAAAGCGAAGGTATCCTCGGCCTGTGGATTTTTTTTGTTCTTGATTTCGATTATTTTGAGTCGATGGTATCAAAAAATCTCTTTTTTGCTTTTGATTGATCTTTTTATTTTCACTACTTTTTTTATTTCTGTTCAAATTTAAAAGAAGTAATTTACTTGGTATAAACCAAGGTTTCGTTTTATATGCATTATAAAGTAACACAAATTCTGGGAAGAACCAAAGTTCAAGATTCGATATGGGATACTTTAACATTTTTTTATTCATTCCCATCCAATCAAAAAATACTTTGTGGGAGTTTGGTGGATTTATTTCTGGAATAATAAGATAAAAAAGATCTTTTTTATTAATTATTTGAGAATTATTAGTACCAATCTGAGTATCTTGATTTCTATTAGTATCGATCGCGATCCAAGTTTCAATATCTACCCTTTGTATAAGAGAAAAATTGATAATTTTCCAATCAAAATATTTTCTATCCCCAGTTTTTTCCATAGGTAGAATATCTACCTTTCCTAGAAAATTATTGATAGAAATACTCCTCAGCATATCAAAAAGGGTGTCTTTATGTGTGTTATAAGAAATCTCTTGGTTCTTTTTTCCTTGAAACGGAGATCTAGAAAAAAAGCATTCTGTTTTATTTTCATAATCATAATTCAAAAATTTATATGATAAAAGATCATATCTATAGTATTTTTGAAAATTATATTTTTTATTCGATTTATTCGCTAATGAATAGACTTCAATTTTTTGTTGTTTTTTGGAATCAATTAATTCGTTTTTTTCATATGAATGCCATTTGCTTAAATTTTCCTTTTTCGTCATACGACAGTGGCGAACTCTATTTCGCCACTTTTCTGATATGAATCTAGACCATCTCATCTGAGATAAATCGTATTGATTATAGCCTTTCAACCATCCTTTCCATTGATTCATTTTATAACTCGAAACTCCTAATTTCGAATGAAACATCTCTTCTATTTCAAAATAATTCTTTATTTCAGGCTTAAGAAAAAAACGGATTCCTTGATATTGAAGAATAGATCTTAATTTAGACGAGTTACTAACTTGAATTTTTGATAATTTGTAAAATACATATGCTTGTGACATGTAGGATAAGTCATAAAAATAATGTGAATCTTTTTTACTAATACTATCAAGTGACTTTTTTATAGTTGATAGAAGCGGAATTGGATTTTTATTTTTTTTATTAATATTTTCTTGCTTTCTTTCATTATTGTAAATGAATTTCCCAATAATTTTTTTTGTTGATTTAAGAAAAAGTTCTATATTCATTCTGGGAATATTAATGATAGATAAAAACATATATGTGTATATTCTTTCAATGAAGAAGTTTAAAAAGGGGGATAATTTAGAGATTAATCGAGCATTTCTTCTTTTTAATATTTTCCATTTTGCTAATCTTTTAACATTATAACTTGTTTTGTTAGGACTAATATTATTTATTCTTGTAGTGACTTTTTTCTTATCTTTTCTAATTCTTTCTATTTGATTTCGAATTTTACTTGTTCTATCAGTCAGATCCTTCATCTTTTTTTCTGTCAATGAAGAATTTGACCAATTGGTAGATGTAATTCGACTAACGGATTTGTGAATTATTTGATTGCTGATTATGGAATCTTTTTCTCCTTTATTTTCACTCGATTCATATACTTCTCTTAATTGAAATAATGGAATTGGATTTACTTTTGAAAGTTTTTTTTTTTTTATAAAACTAACACTTTTGATAATCCATTTTTTTGTTTCTTTTGAAGCTTTTCGAAGTGATTTTGTTTTTCCTTTGAAAACTATTAGAACTAGAAAATACTTCTTTTTTAATTTTCCAATTTGTTTTTCGAATTCCTTGAAAATTGGTTTAAAAAAAGAAGGTCGCTTTCGGGGTGAACCAAAAGGAAATTCAGCTTCTGTTCCCCAAACTGTTAAAAAACAAAAATCCTCTTTTTCTTTTTTCTTTTTCATTAAATCTTTCTGAGAGTATCGTAGTTCCGATTTGTGCCAAGGTTTTAGACATAAAGGAAATAAGATTTTTATCTGAATACCGTCTGTCAACCAATTTTTCGGAAATTCTGTTTCTGATAATGGAACACCATTATAAGTACATTTAACATATATCTCTCTATTCCAGTCCTGTAAATCCTCAGACCATTCAGGAAGTTGCAATAGGAATATACGTCCAATATTTTTCGCGATTATCAATAAAGGGAATATAATATATTTTCTCAAAATGGATTGAGTTACTAATATGCAACCTCTTATTACTTGCGTAAAAGGTACGGTATCCCAGGCCTCTGCTATCTCTATTCGTGCTTTCTCCTTTCTTTTGTTCTCCTCGTTTTTTTCTTTTCTTTTTGTTTGCTCTTCTGTATACTCTACAATTTTGAATACTTTCCCTTTTCCTACCCAATTTTTAAAAATTTGTTTAATCAACTCGGAGATATCAAAAGAAAAAAGAGGGGATTTTTGTGTTCTGTTCAAAAAAAGAGGGGCCTGCGCGTTTGCTTGAAACAATTTCCAAATTACTATTTTACGCCTTTGAGCTCGCATAGAACCTTTGATTATACCTCGCCGAAAATCTGATTGTTGTGAATAGCGCATCAAAGCTACTTCGTCTGTTTGATCGGGTGTATTAATATCCTTATTAGTATTAGGATCAGTTTCTTGCTTGTTTCCAGTAAAAATTACTACACGTTTAGCTTTTCTTGAGCGAATTTGATGATCTACGGGGACATCTTCTTGATGTTCTCCTGATTGTTGTTCCAAATCCGTGATTAATTTGTATGTACATCGAGGGACTTTTTTAATGATTTTTTTTATTTTAATTGATTTTCTACGAATTTTTTGATGATTAGTATCCTTATTTACAAAATCAAAATAGTTCAAATATTTTGTTTTTTTTTCTGAATCTATTTTACTGATGAAAGTAAAGAAATCAACAATTTCTATTGATAATGGTTTTTTAGCAAATCTATTCATTTTCTGTTCAACTTCTTCGAAAGAAGTATCGAAAAGAAGAATACCGTGAATTCTGTTTATCCAAAATTTATTTAAGAAATTGTCTATCG